AGAAGAAGCCATACAGGGGTTTTGTCGGGCCTACTCATACGGTACCTAAGCTAAGTAATTATGTAATGCCCGCGGGAATTTTGATCTCTCCGGTTCAACTGGAATCATAATTACTTAATTTCTACGTGAATCGAGATCCAGTAAAGGGGGTCTTCGAATTACTGACTCAAACCCATTGTCAAATCCTACTCAGCGGAATGTGGAGGTACTTATGGCAGAATGGGCTGATCTGTTCTTTCACAATAAAGTGATAGATGGGGCTGCCATGAAACGACTTATTAGTAGATTAATAGATCACTTCGGGATGGCATATACATCGCACACTCTGGATCAAGTAAAGACTCTGGGTTTCCAGCAAGCCACTGCTACATCCATTTCATTAGGAATTGATGATCTTTTAACAGTACCTTCTAAGGGGTGGTTAGTCCAAGATGCTGAACAACAAAGTTTGATTTTAGAAAAGCACCATCATTATGGGAATGTACACACAGTAGAAAAATTACGCCAATCCATTGAGATATGGTATGCTACAAGTGAATATTTGAGACAAGAAATGCATCCTAATTTTAGGATGACTGATCCTTCTAATTCAGTCCATATAATGTCCTTTTCGGGAGCTAGAGGAAATGCATCTCAGGTACACCAATTAGTAGGTATGAGAGGATTAATGTCGGATCCCCAAGGACAAATGATTGATTTACCGATTCAAAGCAATTTACGCGAAGGACTTTCTTTAACGGAATATATAATTTCCTGCTACGGAGCCCGCAAAGGAGTTGTGGATACTGCTGTACGAACATCAGATGCTGGATACCTCACGCGTAGACTTGTTGAAGTAGTTCAACACATTGTTGTACGTAGAACAGATTGTGGCACTATCCGAGGCATTTCCGTGAGTCCTAGAAATGGTATGACGGAAAGAATTTGGATCCAAACACTAATGGGTCGTGTATTAGCATACAATATATATATGGGTCCACGTTGCATTGCCGCTCAAAATAAAGATATTGGGATTGGGCTTGTCACTCGATTCATAACCTTTCGAACACAACCAATATATATCCGAACCCCCTTTCTTTGCAGGAGTATATCTTGGATCTGTCGATTATGTTATGGTCAGAGTCCCACTCATGGTGATCTGGTCGAATTGGGAGAAGCAGTAGGTATTATTGCGGGTCAATCAATCGGCGAACCGGGGACTCAACTAACATTAAGAACTTTTCATACCGGTGGAGTATTCACCGGTGGTACTGCAGAACATGTACGAGCTCCTTTTAATGGAAAAATCAAATTCAATGAGGATTTGGCTCATCCCACACGTACACGGCATGGGCATCCTGCTTCTCTATGTTATAGAGATCTGTATGTAACTATTGAGAGTCACGATATTCTACATAATGTGAATATTCCACCCAAAAGTTTTCTTTTAGTTCAAAATGATCAATATGTAGAATCAGAACAAGTGATTGCTGAGATTCGCGCTGGAACATCCACTTTCAATTTTAATAAAGTTAAGGAGAAAGTTCGAAAACATATTTATTCTGACTCAGAAGGAGAAATGCACTGGAGTACCGATGTGTACCATGCACCTGAATATAAATATGGTAATGTTCATCTATTACCAAAAACAAGTCATTTATGGATATTATCAGGGGCTCTGTGCAGATCCAGTATAATGCCTTTTTCGCTCTACAAGGATCAAGATCAAATGAATGTTCATTCTGTTGAATGGAGATCTATTTCTGGCCTCTCAGTGACTAATGATCAAGTGAGACACAGATTGTTTAGTCCGAATCCTTACGGTAAAAAAGGGGGGGTTCCCGATTATTACGGACCTGATCGAATCATATCCAATGGTCGTTGGAATTTCATATATCCTACCATTCTCCACGAGAATTCTGATTTATTGGCTAAGAGGCGAAAAAATAGATTCATCATCCCATTCCAATCTGATCAAGAACGAGAAAAAGAACTAATGCCCCGTTCCGGTATATCGATATCGATTGAAATACCTATAAATGGGGTTTTACCTAAAAATAGTATTCTTGCTTATTTCGACGATTCCCTATACAGAAGAAGCAGTTCCGGAATTACTAAATATGGGACTATAGGGATGGGTTCAATCGTCAAAAAAGAAGATTTGATTGAGTATAGAAGAGCAAAAGAGTTTAAGCCAAAATACCAAATGAAAGTAGATCGATTTTTTTTCATTCCCGAAGAAGTGCATATCTTACCCGGATCTTTTCCCATAATGGTACGGAACAATAGTATCATTGGAGTAGATACACGAATCGCTTTAAATACAAGAAGCCGAGTAGGCGGATTGGTCCGAGTGGAGAGAAAAAAAAAAAGGATTGAACTGAAAATCTTTTCTGGGGATATCTATTTTCCTGGAGAGACAGATAAGATATCTCGGCATTGTGGCATCTTGATACCACCAGGAACGGGAAAAAAAAATTCCAAGGAATCCAAAAAATGGAAAAATTGGATTTATGTCCAA